GTGGATAGGAGTAAATCCGTATTCATTTTAATATCTGTGTCTGTTCGAATCTCATTAACAAATGATCAAGTTACATATCATATAGAAATATGTTATGGAGCCGATATATTTTCTTTGAATCTCATTTTATTTAGGTATTTCGTGTTTGGTTCTAAGTAAAAATTGGAAATCTACAGAACAATTGAGGCAGGGGTGATTTCCCCTATCACCCTTTTATTCACTTTATGATAAGAGTCGATTATTGTGAAATATTATTTAATCCCATGTTAAACAAAATATATAAATATATATCATCTAAAATATATTCTAAAATATATAAAATGAGGAAATATTTCGCTTATATGGTATGTATCGTTCTATTTCAATGACAATAATTTTTCGGTTTTTGTGAAAAAGATTTTTGATACCTTGAATTATTTAAATTCTATATTAATTATTTAAATTCTATATTATAGAATATCTATAACAGTGACAACTCTTCAGTCTATCTGATAGATACGAAAAACCCTCCTTATTTTTTTGATTTTCGTAATTTGATTTTCGTAATCAGACGAAAAGAATAAAGATTCAAATCTTAACTTAGATCATTTTTTTATCCATCTCATGAAAAAAAATTGGATTTCGTTTTTCTTTTCTTTTATCTATTTAAAAGTGATGAGTCAATTCAAAAAGAAAGACTTATCTTCCTATGAAGATCAAACGTCATGCTTATTGTCCAATTTTCTTCAAATTAAATAATGATGTCTAAATAGGAAACTTTTTCAATTTCAATTAGAACTATTTTTATTAAATATTTTTAATGATTGCTTGTAAGTGGAATCTTTATTTGGTACTCAAAAAGTAGGAAAGCGTTTAATCTATCCTGTTGAGTCACTTGAAGATGCAGATTAAAAAAGTTATTCGTTTATATATTTCGATTTCTTGCTATTATCTATATATTATTTATGTATGTGAAAGATGCTGTCTTGCTAAGACTTTTTCAGAAAAATCGTTTCATATCATATTATCATATATAGAAGAAAAAGCCTAGATTACGATGTCTATGTACAACTGAACCAATGACTATTCATGATTCCATAATTGAATCAATTCCATACCGGTTCCAAATTAGAGGAATATTATGTTAAAACTTCGTTTGAAACGATGTGGTAGAAAGCAACGTGCGACTTGAAGGACACGATCCGTTGTGGATTTTTCCATCCACCATTTTCGATTTATCTAAGGATGAGAGTGCTCTTGGCTCGACATTGTTTGTTCTGTTACACTCGATTTTTTGTTGGGTTGTAAATAGTCCACGATGAAGCTCGAGTAGAAAGGATTAATTCATTTCTCGGGGGCAAGGATCTAGGGTTAATGCCAATTAATCGGAACAACTTCGTAAACGTATCTTCCATATATAGAAATCGAAAGGATCCAATTCGAGCAAGTTTCCAATTCAAAAGCAAGACTTGTTAGAATTTAGCAAACTTTTTCGATTCAAAGTGTATCACACATGAATCAACTGTCCGTAGGATTCTTTGATAGAAAGAAATCAAAAAAGGGGTATGTTGCTGCCACTTTGAAAGGATTAAGAAGCACCGAAGTAATGTCTAAACCCAATGATTTAAAATAAGGATAAAGGATCTAAGAACAAGGAAAGACCTTTTTAATTGTCTCGATAGTCTCACTAATTGGATCAGACTAAAGAATCCAAATAGAATTTGAAACGAGACAAAAGACAAACAAAACAAAAGGGGTTAAAGACCACTCAATAAATGAAAGTGACTAAAGATTTTTCCTTTGAGCTATTTGAGAGTTATCCAACTTGAGTTATGAGTACGAATGGTTTCTTTTTCATTTTCAGGAAGGAAAAAAGACTGAAATCAGAGTCTAATTGATTTTCTAGGCCCATTTGTCATTTAATTTATTAGAATTGCATACATAGACAAAACTTCGAAGCAAATCATTTTTCTCGAGCCGTACGAGGAGAAAACTTCCTATACGGTTCTAGGGGGGGTGTTGGTCATCTACATCTATCCCAATGAGCCGTCTATCGAATCGTTGCAATTGATGTTCGATCCCGAAGAGAAGGAAAAGATCTTAGAAAAGTGGGGTTTTATGATCCAATGAAGAATCAAACTTATTTAAACGTTCCTCTTATTCTATATTTCCTTGAAAAAGGTGCTCAACCCACAGGAACTGTTCAGAATCTTTTAAAAAAAGCGGAAGTTTTTAAGTAACTTCCGTCTAATCAAACGAAATTCAATTAAAGAAAGACTAAGGGGGGGGGTAGCAACTTGTATATAACTTTGTATAATTTTGCTCGACTTGTTTTTTGATTTCCCCCCCCTACTGCTGTAATTGTTTCCGTTGAATCCGATATCTAGAACGACAAAACCTTAGTTTATTGATTTTCTAAATAGCAAATTCGGACATTTCCTTCAATTGTGTGGTTTTCATTGGAACTCGACTAACCAACAAGGAATCCACTTTGCTTATTCCACTTAGATTCATGAAATAC